GATACTTTGTAATCCAGTAATTACCGTTCGTTCTATTAATTGAATTGCAATTAAACTCGGCCCAATCTTTTACTAAAAAGATTGAGCCGAATACAATACAATACAAAGATACTATTGTATATATTACAAAGATACTATTGGATACTATTGTATATATTTGTATATATTTTTTAGTGTATATATTTTTTATTCGATTTCTTTTTTATTTTATATATATATTATTATTTATTTATTATTAATTATAATATATAATATTAATTATAATTATTTTATTATTTATTTTGATTTTGTTTATTTATTTTGTATTTATTTTTATTTTTTGATTTTATATTTTATAGATAACTATTTATCTAGATATACGAGATCTTAAATACAAAATAGAAGACGAAACAACTTAAACGTTTCTATTGTTAAGTTGGATGCACAATTAATCCTATGGATCTTTAGGATTGGTGTATTCTTTTCTATCTCGTAGGTTCGGATCCTGGGTCGAGCTAAATATCACAACTTTTGTTACCCATCCTGTATATTGCCCTTTCCTTTCGTTTCGTGTTGGAATAGAAACTTATTAGTATTTAAGTAGACGAGATTTTACGAAAAAAGTTCTTCAGATTCATAGGAGAGAACAACTATTTCGTTTTTCGATGTGAATTTGACACAACAGGGGGTAAACTACTAAAAAAATTAAATAAATTGTTTATTTGATTTGATTTTTTTTTTTTTTTAATTTCCATTTTTTGAAGATTTTTTCAATTCTATTTCAATTCTATAATATTCAATTCTATAATAATAGAATTGAAATAGAAAAGAGTTCCAGCACATATAGTGACATATCATATATAGTGAAACGATACTCTGGGTTCTCAAGAAAAAGAATCGTTTTTTTAATATCCACTCACTCGTTATTATTATTAGTTAATAATCCTAGTGATTGGATTTATATGCTTATTGTGATAGGAAATGAGATATTCAAAAGATATTTTTCATCGAATGACTATTCATCTAGTGTATTTTCATGTAAATAGAGGCAAGAAAGCTCTATGGAAAAATGGTGGTTCAATTCGATGTTGTTTAATAGGGAGTTAGAATACAGGTGTGGGCTAAGTAAATCAATGGATAGTTTTGGTCCTATTGAAAATACCAATGTAAGTGAAGACCCAATTATAACTGATATGGATAAAAACATTCAGAAGTGGAGTGATAGTGACAATTCTAGTTACAGTAATGTTGATTATTTAGTCGGCGTTGGGAACATTCGGAATTTCATATCTGATGACACTTTTTTAGTTAGGGATAGTAATAGGGACAGTTATTCCATATATTTTGATATTGAAAATAAAATTTTTGAGATTGATAATGATCATTCTTTTCTAAGTGAACTAGAAAGTTTTTTTTATAGTTATAAGAATTTCAGCTATCTGAATAATTTATCTAAGAGTGACGATCCCGACTATGATCATTCCATGTATGATACTAAATATAGTTGGAATAATCACATTAATAATTGCATTGACAGTTATCTTCGTTCTCAAATCTGTATTGATGGTTACATTTTAGGTGATAGTGATAAATACAATGACAGTTACATTTATAGTTACATTTGTGGTAAAGACAGAAATCTTAGTGAAAGAGGGAATTCCAGTATAATAACTCGCACGAATGCTACGAGTGATAGTGATTTAACTAGAAGAGAAAGTTCTAATGATCTAGAGGAAACTAATGATCTAGAGGAAACTAAAAAATACAGACATTTGTGGATTCAATGCGAAAATTGTTATGGATTAAATTATAAGAAAGTTTTGAAATCTAAAATGAATATTTGTGAACACTGTGGATATCATTTGCAAATGAGCAGTTCAGATAGAATCGAACTTTTGATTGATCGAGGTACCTGGAATCCGATGGATGAAGACATGGTTTCGGGGGATCCCATTGAATTTCATTCAGAAGAGGAACCTTATAAAGATCGTATTTATTCTTATCAAAGAAAGACAGGATTAACTGATGCTGTTCAAACAGGCACAGGTCAACTAAATGGTATTCCCGTAGCAATTGGGGTTATGGATTTTCAGTTTATGGGGGGTAGTATGGGATCCGTAGTAGGTGAGAAAATCACCCGTTTGATCGAATATGCTGCCAATCAATTTTTACCTCTTATTCTAGTATGTGCTTCTGGAGGAGCACGTATGCAAGAAGGAAGTTTGAGCTTGATGCAAATGGCTAAAATATCTTCTGCTTTATATGATTATCAAGCAAATAAAAAGTTATTCTATGTCTCGATCCTTACATCTCCTACTACTGGTGGGGTGACGGCTAGTTTTGGTATGTTGGGAGATATCATTATTGCCGAACCCAATGCTTACATTGCATTTGCGGGTAAAAGAGTAATTGAGCAAACATTGAATAAAACAGTACCTGAAGGTTCACAAGCGGCTGAATATTTATTCCATAAGGGCTTATTTGATTCAATCGTACCGCGTAATCCTTTAAAGGGCGTTCTTAGTGAGTTATTTCAGCTCCATGCTTTCTTTCCTTTGACTCCAAATTAAATCAAGTAGAGCCTTAAATTATTCCATTATTATTATTTATTTATTAAATTATTAATAAATAATAATAATAATAATATAATAAATTAATTATTTCTTATTTTTTTTTCTATTATACTATATACTATATACTATATTATAATACTATATTATAAATATAACTATATTGTAAATATAATATAATTAATTATACTATTCTAAAATTCATTCTAAAATGAATATTAAAATATTATTAATACTATTTTAATACTATTTTATTTATTTTTAATTTTTCTTTTTTTTATTATATTTCATTTTCTAATTAATATTTAATTTATATTAATAATTTATTATATATACTCATACTCATTTAGATATACTTAGTAGAATTCTATATAGAATTCTATATGAAAATCTACTTGGTATAAGTATATTATATATGAATTCTAGTGATTATAAAATCTCTTTATAACAATATAAAAATAGAAAAATAAACAATATAAAAATAGAAAAATAACAGGTAAAAATCTTAATAGAACAATAACAAAAAAACTAAAAAAATAACAGGTACAAATATTAAATCGAGGTACCCATTCTATGATAACTCTCAGCAACTTACCCTCTATTTTTGTGCCTTTAATAGGCCTAGTATTTCCGGCACTTGCAATGGCTTCTTTATTTCTCTATGTTGAAGAAAACAAGATTTTTTAGATACGGACAGCAGTAGGGACAAATCTCATCTATTTTTTTTAGATCTAGAAGCAATTCGATGAATTACTCCTAAAGGTTTACATAAAAATAGTGCTAGTTGATGAGAGTTACTTCGCAAACAAGGAAAAGTAAAATAAAATTCATTTGGTTGGGTTATTTTCCCAATTCCAAAAAAATACAACTGGATCTAATATGGGTTGGCGATCAGAACGTATATGGATAGAACTTATAACGGGGTCTCGAAAAACAAGTAATTTCTGCTGGGCCGTTATCCTTTTTTTAGGTTCATTAGGGTTCTTATTGGTTGGAACTTCGAGTTATCTTGGTAGGAATTTGCTATCTTTATTTCCGTCTCAGCAAATTCTTTTTTTTCCACAAGGGATCGTGATGTCTTTCTATGGAATCGCTGGTCTCTTTATTAGCTCTTATTTGTGGTGTACAATTTCGTGGAATGTAGGTAGTGGTTATGATCGATTCGATAGAAAAGAGGGAATAGTGTGTATTTTTCGTTGGGGATTTCCTGGAAAAAATCGTCGTATCTTTCTCCGATTCCTTATGAAAGACATTCAGTCCATCAGAATAGAAGTTAAAGAGGGTATTTATACTCGTCGTGTCCTTTATATGGAAATCAGAGGACAGGGGGTCATTCCCTTGACTCGTACTGATGAGAATTTGACTCCACGAGAAATTGAACAAAAAGCGGCAGAATTGGCCTATTTCTTGCGTGTACCAATTGAAGTATTTTGAAAAAAAAAAATGAACTGAAAAATGAATGCTTTCTTAAAAAAAAACGGAAAAAATTCAAGAATTTTTTTTGGAAATATTTGATATTTTTAATTTAGATTTGATAGAAAGGGTGTTTTTTCCTTTCGAAATCCAACTAATATTCATTACTTGAAGTGCTCTTTCATGCATTCATCGAAAGGGGCAATTGCTTCGAATTTTAGCAATTGATATCTTTGGAAACAATATTTTTTTCTTCATTCGAATTGGAAGCAGACTCTTTCTTTTTCTTATTCTATTTGTGTATTCTTTCTAAATTCAAGAACTAACTCCCGAATTGCAAATAAAAAAAACGCGAGAATAGATTTATAGGCTCTATGACTTGTAATAGAACTTATGCTTGATAGAAATATTCTTATCATATAGAGTTGACGAATGAGGTGAAGCTGACTTCATTAAAGACGAAAAATGGCAAAAAAGAAAGCATTCATTCCCCTTCTATATCTTACATCTATAGTCTTTTTGCCCTGGTGGATCTCTTTCTCATTTAAGAAAAATATGGAATCTTGGGTTACTAATTGGTCAAATACTAGGCAATCCGAAATTTTCTTGAATGATATTCAAGAAAAGAGTATTCTAAAAAAATTCATAGAATTAGAGGAACTCTTACTCTTGGATGAAATGATAAAGGAATACCCGGAAACACGTCTACAAAACCTTCGTATCGGAATCTACAAAGAAACGATCCAATTGATCAAGACGCACAACGAAGATCGTATGAATACGATTTTGCACTTCTCGACAAATATAATCTGTTTCGTTATTTTAAGCGGTTATTCTATTCTAGGTAATCAAGAACTTATTATTCTTAACTCTTGGGTTCAAGAATTCCTATATAACTTAAGCGACACAATAAAAGCTTTTTCTATTCTTTTATTAACTGATTTATGTATAGGATTCCATTCGACCCATGGTTGGGAACTAATGATTGGTTCTGTCTATAAAGATTTTGGATTTGCTCATAACGATCAAATTATATCCGGTCTTGTTTCCACTTTTCCAGTCATTCTAGATACAATTTTGAAATATTGGATTTTCCGTTATTTAAATCGTGTATCTCCGTCACTTGTAGTGATTTATCATTCAATGAATGACTGAAAAAAGGATCCACTGATCCAATTATAAAGTTTGTTATTTTGTACAAAAGCTAACCATTCAAAAATTGACTTATTCTTTTCTTTTTCTTTCTACTCATCCAGGGGATTCCTCCTATATTCCAGTAAAATTCTTTCAGTACATAGCAGAATCATGGATAGGGAACTGTACCAGTGACCAACCTAATTTTATTGTAGAACTTTTCAGGATCAATGATTGGACCATGCAAACTAGAAATTACTGTTCTTGGATAAAGGAAGAGATTACTCGATCAATTTCCGTATCACTCATGATATATATAATAACTCGAGCACCCATTTCAAATGCATATCCCATTTTTGCACAGCAGGGTTATGAAAATCCGCGAGAAGCAACTGGCCGTATTGTATGTGCCAATTGCCATTTAGCTAATAAGCCCGTGGATATCGAGGTTCCACAAGCGGTACTTCCTGATACTGTATTTGAAGCAGTTGTTCGAATTCCTTATGATATGCAAGTGAAACAAGTTCTTGCTAATGGTAAAAAGGGGGCTTTGAATGTGGGGGCTGTTCTTATTTTACCGGAGGGGTTTGAATTGGCTCCCCCCGATCGTATTTCGCCTGAGATTAAAGAAAAGATAGGTAATCTGTCTTTTCAAAGCTATCGTCCCACTAAAAAAAATATTCTTGTGGTAGGCCCTGTTCCTGGTCAGAAATATAATGAAATAACCTTTCCTATTCTTTCCCCCGATCCCGCTACTAAGAGAGATGTTCACTTCTTAAAATATCCAATATACGTAGGCGGGAACAGGGGAAGGGGGCAGATTTATCCCGACGGGAGCAAGAGTAATAATAATGTTTATAATGCTACAGCAGCAGGTATAGTAAACAAAATCATACGAAAAGAAAAGGGGGGATATGAAATAACTATAGTAGATGCATCGGATGGCCGCGAAGTGATTGATATTATACCTCCAGGACCAGAACTTCTTGTTTCAGAGGGTGAATCTATCAAACTTGATCAACCATTAACAAGTAATCCCAATGTGGGTGGATTTGGTCAGGGGGATGCGGAAATAGTACTTCAAGATCCGTTACGTGTCCAAGGTCTCTTGTTCTTCGTGGCATCCGTTATTTTGGCACAAATCTTTTTGGTTCTTAAAAAGAAACAGTTTGAGAAGGTTCAATTATCTGAAATGAATTTCTAGGTCCGCGGATTTATCAACATATTAAGTTCGTAAAAATAACGAAATTTTTTTGTTGATAATTATCTAATTCTGTATAATCAAAAGATTATGAAAAGCCCCTTGCTTGTTTCTATTTATACCATATTTAGAGAATTCACCGCAGTACTAGTCAGTCATAGTATGTATATTGTGACGAAGACTATTTGACTTTACCTATTTTTTGTTTCTTTTTTTTTTTTCACCCCCAAGAAATTGGAGCACTATAATTATGTCACTGTTTTCGGATTTCAATGTCATAGAATATAAATATATTCAATTAATATAATAGTTTTTGTTTTTCTATTTGACTATAAGACAACTCGATACTAAACATAAGATAAATAAACGGAGAATATTAAGCACAGTATAAATAGAAATTGGAAAAACGGGATTCTAGGAGGGATTATTTGTCTTCCTAGAACCCTTCTTGTTTGTGTCGAAATATTCTCCCAAATATTTTTATATAATAATACCTATTGATCTCCTTCGTCAAAGAATCCTATTCCCCATTCTTAGTTTAGATTTTTTCCGAGTTTTTATTAGAACCTTTATGACATAATGACATATAATATTTTTTTTATTTATTGCATATACATATAACATATAAGCATATAACATATAAGAAGTAGTAGAGTAGTCGACAAACAAAAAAGAGAGGGAATTTTATTGAACAAATAGGATTTCTTCGAAAAATATTATATACTCCAATTTAAAATAAGATTCTTTTAGCATAGAAAGGGTTCGCTTCGCATGATATGTGATCAAAATATATATAAAAATAAATATAATATAATTAATATATTTATAATTAATATATTAAATTAATATATTAAATTAATATATTACTATTAACTATTACAATTTATTACAATACAATATATTTAATACAATATATTTAACATTTTAATTACATTTTATATTTGTTTGTGTTTGTGCCGCCCAGAAAAAGGAAATCAAGTGATTCCTTCTTTGTTTTCCTTTCGTTTTCTTTATTTTAACTTTGAAAGTATTGACAGATATTATCGAGGAAGAGATGTTTTGAATCAATTAATGAAATTCATTTTTCAAAAATCTCATCAGAAAAAAAATGAAATGGAGTTTTTTGAAACATCGGAAAAAGTTTTATATTTTGTCATTTATACGAATGAATAAAAAATCTTATGATTATTAAGAACTCAACAG